ATCGAAATTTTATTATTTCGAGTAATTTTTGATACAATTTTCAGAGATCTTTCACATATCTATATTTATTTTTTATGAAGAGAATATTATTTAGAGAAAAAATAGATAATGAATAAGAAATAATAATTCGTTTTGAACAATAGATGTCTTTCACATCCAACTATAACAATGAATAACTTCTTCATTTTTAAATGGCAGTTCCAAAAAAACGTACTTCTATATCAAAAAAGCGTATTCGTAAAAATATTTGGAAAAGGAAAGGATATTGGGCGGCGTTAAAAGCTTTGTCATTAGGGAAATCTCTTTCTACCGGGAATTCAAAAAGTTTTTTTGTACGACAAACAAATAAGTCCTAAAATATTGGAATAATCGGAATTGATTTTACTCGAAAAATTGGCTCAGTAATTTGTTAATATAAAATTCACAATTGGCAGTCCCTATTCTAATCAATATGAAATAGACCAGGTTTCAATCTTAATCTTCTAAGATGTCTAAAAGAATAATTCTTCTGTTTTCTGAATTCTAAAAAAGAATAAAAAAAAATACAAGATTTTTTATTTATTTTTCGTATATTTTCACTCACATTGTGGTGGTGGGGAGTCTTATTTTCCCCATCGACCTTTACAATAAGGAAAAATTTTTATCCTTCTCGAGAAGGGCAGATATAATATTTTTCGTTAAAATTAATGAATTGTTGAAACTAATTGATTACATGTTAAAAAATTTTGCTTTTTGATAACTTTCTGACTTCTTAATTTATCGGAATTACTATATGGATTTCCGATATATCTCCAATTTTCAGCCCACTCAATAAAAGAACTTAATTGTTGAGATATTATGTACAAATAAGGTGTCAATTTGGAGTAATCCAAAATATGGCTATTTTGGATTCATTGAGAAAATTTATTTTTTGTTTCAAATTTATGAAATCAGATAAACGAGAAATAATTAAGTATCAATAAAAGTAAAAAATGAAAACATTTTTTTTTATTCTATGTAGAGAATTATCTACTTGCAAAAGTTGGATTTTAGACTAGGATAAACTACGTCAAAGCCCTAAGATAAATAAACCGGACACCCTAAGAAACTAATGAACTTTAAAATTTACTTTTGAACTCATTTTTTTTATCAATTTGAATCTTTACTAAAAAAAATTATTTGATTGAATTGACTTGTTCAATCTCGACGATTGAATATAAATAGGCTATTATGAGTTCGAGCAAGCCGCTATGGTGAAATCGGTAGACACGCTGCTCTTAGGAAGCAGTGCTAGAGCATCTCGGTTCGAGTCCGAGTGGCGGCATGCCATCTTATAAAAGAGATCCAATAGATCCTATAATATAATAAAAAAATAGATCCAATAGATCCTATAATAAAAATAAATTAAATTCCCGATTTATATTTCTTAATTAATTTAGGGGATTCCCTCCCTTTTTTTTCATTTTTATGATATTTTCAACTTTAGAGCATATATTAACTCATATTTCCTTTTCGATTGTTTCAATTGTAATTACAATTCATTTGATAACCTTATTGGGCAATGAAATCATAAAACCATATGATTCGTCAGAAAAGGGGATGATAGCTACTTTTTTATGTCTAACAGGATTATTAATAACTCGTTGGATTTATTCGGGCCATTTCCCACTAAGTGATTTATATGAATCATTAATCTTTCTTTCATGGAGTTTCTCCCTTATTCATATAGTCCCTTACTTCAAAATAAGAAAAAATTATTTAACCACAATAACTGCCTCAAGTACTATTTTTACCCAAGGCTTTGCTACTTCGGGTCTTTTAACTGAAATACATAAACCCACAATATTAGTACCCGCTCTACAATCCGAGTGGTTAATAATGCACGTAAGTATGATGATATTGAGCTATGCGGCTCTTCTTTGTGGATCATTATTATCAGTAGCACTTCTAGTCATTACATTTAGAAATATTTTTTCTAGTTATAAAAGTAATAATTTATTACAATTAAATCATTCATTTTCATTTGGTGAAATCCAATACAAGAATGAAAGAAACAATATTTTTAAAAAAACTTATTTTTTTTCTGCTAAGAATTATTACAAGGCCCAATTGATTCAACAATTAGATTATTGGAGTTATCGTGTGATTAGCCTAGGATTTATCTTTTTAACCATAGGTATTCTTTCAGGAGCAGTATGGGCTAATGAAGCATGGGGATCATATTGGAGTTGGGATCCAAAGGAAACTTGGGCCTTTATTACTTGGATCGTATTCGCAATTTATTTGCATACTCGAACAAATAAAAATTTGCAGGGGGCAAATTCCGCAATTGTGGCGACTCTAGGCTTTCTTATAATTTGGATATGCTATTTTGGGGTCAATCTATTAGGAATAGGGCTACATAGTTATGGTTCATTTACGTTAACCTCTAGTTAAATTCAAGAAAAGTTCTTACGAATACAAATAGAATGGAATATGGTGTGTATAAAAACCCTTGTGTCAACCGGCGAGAACCATGTGA